GTCCATGTAGCTTACAACAAAGCATGACACTGAAGATGTCAAGACGGCTGCCACAAACACCCATGGACAAAAGACTTAGTCCTAACCTTACTGTTGGTTTTTGCCAGAATTATACATGCAAGTATCCGCATTCCAGTGCAAATGCCCTAGGCACCCTTTAACCAAGTCGATAGGAGCGGGTATCAGGCACACACAATTGTAGCCCAAGACGCCTCGCAATTGCCACGCCCCCACGGGTACTCAGCAGTGGTTAACATTAAGCAATGAGTGTAAACTTGACTTAGTCATGGCAACCTTAAGGGTCGGTAAATCCTGTGCCAGCCACCGCGGTCATACAGGAGACTCAAATTAACAGTATAACGGCGTAAAGGGTGGTAACATGCTATCTAAGTAACTAAGATTAAAAAGCAACTGAGCTGTAATAAGCCCAAGATGCTCATAAGGCCAACTACCAAAGAAGATCTTAGACTGACGATTGATTGAAATCCACGAAAGCCAGGGCCCAAACTGGGATTAGATACCCCACTATGCCTGGCCCTAAATCTTGATGCTCTATGCTACCTGAGCATCCGCCCGAGAACTACGAGCACAAACGCTTAAAACTCTAAGGACTTGGCGGTGTCCCAAACCCACCTAGAGGAGCCTGTTCTATAATCGATGATCCACGATATTACCTGACCACTCCTTGCTGAATCAGCCTACATACCGCCGTCGCCAGCCCACCCCCCCTGATGGTTCAACAGTGAGCGCAATAGTCCCAACACACTAGTACGACAGGTCAAGGTATAGCCCATGGAGTGGAAGCAATGGGCTACATTTTCTAGATTAGAACATCACGGCAAAAGGGTCTGAAATGGCCCTTAGAAGGCGGATTTAGCAGTAAAGTGGGACAATCGAGCCCTCTTTAAGCCGGCTCTGGGATGCGTACATACCGCCCGTCACCCTCCTCACAAGCGACCCAAACCCTAATACATTAATACGCTATCCAGCTAAAGAGGAGGCAAGTCGTAACAAGGTAAGTGTACCGGAAGGTGCACTTAGATAACCAAGACGTAGCTTAAACGAAAGCATTCAGCTTACACCTGAAAAATGTCTGCTAACACCAGATCGTCTTGATGCCAAATTCTAGCCCAACCACATTGACCTGGAATAACAAAGCCACTGCATACACCAAACTAAAGCATTCACTAGTCTTAGTATAGGCGATAGAAAAGACACCAATTGGCGCGATAGAGATCACGTACCGTAAGGGAAAGATGAAATAATAATGAAAAAACTAAGCTATAAACAGCAAAGATCAACCCTTGTACCTTTTGCATCATGGTCTAGCAAGAAAAACCAAGCAAAATGAGTTTAAGTTTGCCACCCCGAAACCCAAGCGAGCTACTTGTGAGCAGCTATTTTTGAGCGAACCCGTCTCTGTTGCAAAAGAGTGGGATGACTTACTAGTAGGGGTGAAAAGCCAATCGAGCTGGGTGATAGCTGGTTGCCTGTGAAACGAATCTTAGTTCACTCTTAATTCTTCTCCAAGGAAACTAACAGAACCCTAATGAAGCGAATTAAGGGCAATTTAAAGGGGGTACAGCTCCTTTAAAAAAGAATACAATCTCTACGAGCGGATAAATAATCTATAGAAAGATTTCCTGTGGGCCTTCAAGCAGCCATCAACAAAGAGTGCGTTAAAGCTCTTCGACTAAAAAATATAAGAACTACATGACTCCCTCATCATTAACAGGCTAACCTATATGTAAATAGGAGAATTAATGCTAGAATGAGTAACCAGGGTCCTCCCTCTACGACGCAAGCTTACATCTTTACATTATTAACAAATCACCAAGATACGACAAATCAAACAAGCAGAGTATCAAGTAAATTGTTAACCCGACAGAGGAGCGTCCATTAAGAAAGATTAAAACCTGTAAAAGGAACTAGGCAAACACATCAAGGCCCGACTGTTTACCAAAAACATAGCCTTCAGCAAACAGCAAACAAGTATTGAAGGTGATGCCTGCCCTGTGACTTAGTGTTTAACGGCCGCGGTATCCTAACCGTGCAAAGGTAGCGCAATCAATTGTCTCATAAATCGGGACCCGTATGAATGGCTAAACGAGGTCTTAACTGTCTCTTACAGGCGATCGGTGAAATTGATCTCCCTGTGCAAAAGCAGGGATAACTACATAAGACGAGAAGACCCTGTGGAGCTTAAAAATCAGCAGCCACCCCTCCACACATTAACACCCACTGGGTACACGCTTTACAGGGAACTGGCCTGCATTTTTCGGTTGGGGCGACCTTGGAGAAAAACAAATCCTCCAAAAATTAGACCACAACTCTAGACTGAGAGCGACCCCTCAACGTGCGAATAGCACCCAGACCCAATATAATTGATCAATGGACCAAGTTACCCCAGGGATAACAGCGCAATCTCCTCCGAGAGTCCGTATCGACGGGGAGGTTTACGACCTCGATGTTGGATCAGGACATCCTAGTGGTGCAGCCGCTACTAAGGGTTCGTTTGTTCAACGATTAATAGTCCTACGTGATCTGAGTTCAGACCGGAGCAATCCAGGTCGGTTTCCATCTATGATGAACTCTTCCCAGTACGAAAGGATAGGAAAAGTGAGGCCAATACTACAAGCAAGCCTTCGCCTTAAGTTATGAATCCAACTAAATAACAAAAGGCTATCGCACTACAACCACGTCCTAGAAAAGGACCAGCTAGCGTGGCAGAGCTCGGAAAATGCAAAAGGCTTAAGTCCTTTATATCAGAGGTTCAAATCCTCTCCCTAGCTAAACTTAAAATGGCCAACTATCCTATCCTAGTCAACCTCATTATAATACTCTCTTATGCCATCCCCATTCTAATTGCCGTAGCCTTTTTAACCCTAGTAGAACGCAAAATCTTAAGCTACATGCAAGGCCGAAAAGGCCCTAATGTTGTAGGACCCTTCGGACTCCTACAACCCGTAGCAGATGGAGTGAAACTATTCATCAAAGAACCAATCCGTCCATCAACATCCTCCCCGATTCTATTTATTACCACCCCAATACTAGCCCTCCTCCTAGCAATCTCTATCTGAACCCCACTTCCAATCCCATTTCCCCTCGCAGACCTAAACCTAGGGCTACTATTCATACTAGCCATGTCAAGTCTAGCAGTATACTCCATCCTGTGATCTGGTTGAGCCTCCAACTCAAAATACGCCCTAATTGGATCTCTACGGGCAGTAGCCCAAACAATTTCATACGAAGTAACCCTGGCAATTATCCTACTATCCATTATCCTTCTAAGCGGAAATTACGCCCTAAGTACCCTAGCAGTTGTTCAAGAACCACTATTTCTAATCTTCTCCTGCTGACCTCTCGCCATAATATGATATGTGTCTACACTGGCCGAAACAAATCGTGCCCCGTTCGACCTTACAGAAGGAGAATCAGAACTAGTCTCAGGATTCAACGTAGAGTACGCTGCAGGACCATTCGCCCTATTCTTCCTAGCAGAATACGCGAACATCATACTCATAAACACACTAACCGTAATCCTATTCCTCAATCCAAGCCTATATAATCCACCTCAAGAACTCTTCCCTGTAATCCTAGCCACAAAAGTCCTGCTCCTGTCCATGGGATTCCTATGAATTCGTGCCTCCTACCCACGATTCCGATATGATCAACTAATGCACTTACTATGAAAAAACTTCCTCCCACTAACACTCGCCCTATGTCTATGGCACATTAGCATGCCAATTTCCTATGCAGGTCTACCTCCTTACCTAAGGAGTCACCAGGAAATGTGCCTGAACATCAAAAGGGTCACTGTGATAAAGTGAACATAGAGGTACACCAGCCCTCTCATTTCCTACGCCTTAGAAAAACAGGAATCGAACCTGTACAAGAGAGATCAAAACCCTCCATACTTCCTTTATATTATTTTCTAGTAGGGTCAGCTAATCAAGCTATCGGGCCCATACCCCGAAAATGATGGTTTAACCCCTTCCCCTGCTAATGAACCCACAGGCAAAACTAATTTTTGTCACTAGCCTACTCCTAGGGACAACTATCACAATTTCAAGCAACCATTGAGTTATGGCCTGAACCGGCCTTGAAATCAACACACTCGCTGTTCTACCCCTAATCTCGAAATCTCACCACCCCCGAGCTATTGAAGCAGCAACCAAGTACTTTCTAGTCCAAGCAACTGCTTCAGCTCTAGTACTATTCTCCAGCATAACTAATGCATGATACACTGGACAATGAGACATCACCCAGCTAACCCACCCAACATCTTCCCTAATCCTAACTGCAGCTATTTCAATGAAACTAGGACTAGTGCCATTTCACTTCTGATTCCCAGAAGTCCTACAAGGCTCCCCCCTCATCACTGGCCTTCTCCTATCCACAGCCATGAAATTCCCACCGATTACCCTACTTTACATAACCTCTCTATCTCTAAACCCTACACTACTAACCACCCTAGCCGTCCTTTCCGTAGCCCTAGGAGGATGAATAGGACTAAACCAAACACAAACCCGAAAAATCATGGCTTTCTCCTCTATCTCTCACCTAGGATGAATGGCCATCATCCTAATCTACTACCCTAAACTCACCCTCCTCAACTTCTATCTATACGCCATAATAACCGCTGCCGTATTCCTAACCCTAAACTCAATAAAAGTCCTAAACCTATCCACGCTAATAACTGCATGAACAAAAGCACCTTCACTTAGCACAATCCTCCTACTAACACTTCTATCCCTAGCCGGCCTCCCCCCTCTAACCGGCTTCCTCCCAAAATGACTCATTATTCAAGAACTAACTAAACAAGACATAGCCCCAGCAGCGATTATTATTTCTCTTCTCTCACTACTGGGTCTCTTCTTCTACCTCCGTCTTGCATATTGTGCAACAATTACACTTCCACCACACACAACAAACCACATGAAACAGTGGCATACCAACAAACCAATTAACCCCTCAATCGCCATTTTAACCACTCTATCCCTCATGCTCCTCCCAATTTCCCCCATACTCACCACCATTATTTAAAAAGAAACTTAGGTTTACTGAAACCGAAGGCCTTCAAAGCCTTAAACAAGAGTTAGACCCTCTTAGTTTCTGTTAAAATCCGCAGGATGTTATCCTGCATCTTCTAAATGCAACTCAGATGCTTTAATTAAGCTAGGATTTTATACCCCTAGACAGATGGGCTTCGATCCCATGATACTATAGTTAACAGCTATATGCCCTAAACCAACAGGCTTCTGCCTAACAGACTCCGGTGCACTGTCAGTACACATCAATGAGCTTGCAACTCACCATGAATTTCACTACAGAGCCGATAAGAAGAGGAATTGAACCTCTGTGAAAAGGACTACAGCCTAACGCTTATACACTCAGCCATCTTACCTGTGACTTTTATCAACCGATGACTATTCTCAACCAACCACAAAGACATTGGCACTCTGTACCTAATCTTCGGAGCATGAGCCGGAATAGTAGGTACCGCCCTAAGTCTACTTATCCGAGCAGAACTAGGCCAACCAGGTGCTCTGCTAGGAGACGATCAAATCTATAACGTAATCGTTACAGCTCATGCCTTCGTCATAATTTTCTTCATGGTAATGCCAATCATAATCGGGGGATTTGGAAACTGACTAGTTCCCCTAATAATTGGTGCCCCAGATATGGCATTCCCACGAATAAACAACATAAGCTTCTGACTCCTACCACCCTCATTCCTTCTCCTTCTAGCCTCTTCTACAGTAGAAGCAGGAGCAGGAACAGGATGAACTGTATACCCACCACTGGCTGGTAACCTAGCCCACGCTGGAGCCTCAGTCGACCTTGCTATCTTCTCACTACATCTGGCAGGTATCTCCTCCATCCTAGGAGCAATCAACTTCATTACCACAGCAATCAACATAAAACCCCCAGCCCTATCACAATATCAAACCCCCCTATTCGTATGATCCGTACTAATTACCGCAGTACTACTCCTTCTCTCCCTACCCGTACTTGCTGCCGGAATTACTATGCTTCTAACAGACCGAAACCTCAATACCACATTCTTCGACCCAGCAGGAGGAGGAGACCCAGTGCTATACCAACATCTGTTCTGATTCTTCGGACACCCAGAAGTTTATATCCTAATTCTACCAGGATTCGGTATTATTTCTCACGTCGTAGCATACTACGCAGGGAAAAAAGAACCATTCGGCTACATAGGAATAGTATGAGCCATGCTATCCATCGGATTCCTAGGCTTTATCGTTTGAGCACACCATATGTTTACAGTCGGAATGGACGTAGACACTCGAGCATACTTCACATCCGCCACCATAATCATTGCAATCCCAACCGGAATCAAAGTATTCAGCTGACTAGCAACCCTCCACGGAGGAACAATCAAATGAGACCCACCAATGCTGTGAGCCCTAGGATTTATCTTCCTATTTACTATTGGTGGACTAACAGGAATTGTTCTAGCAAACTCATCCCTAGACATTGCCCTACACGACACTTACTACGTAGTAGCACACTTCCACTACGTACTATCCATAGGAGCAGTATTTGCAATTCTAGCAGGGTTTACCCACTGATTCCCACTATTCACCGGATACACCCTACACTCTACATGAGCTAAAATCCACTTCGGAGTAATATTCGTAGGAGTAAACCTCACTTTCTTCCCCCAACACTTCCTCGGACTAGCCGGCATGCCACGACGATACTCAGACTACCCAGACGCCTACACTCTATGAAACACTATCTCATCAGTAGGATCACTAATCTCCCTAACTGCCGTAATCATACTGATATTCATCATCTGAGAAGCTTTCGCATCCAAACGCAAAGCCCTACAACCAGAACTAGTCAACACAAACGTCGAATGAATCCACGGCTGCCCACCCCCATTCCACACATTTGAAGAACCAGCCTTCGTTCAAGTTCAAGAAAGGAAGGAGTCGAACCCCCATATGTTGGTTTCAAGCCAACCGCATAAACCACTTATGCTTCTTTCTTATTCAGAGGTGTTAGTAAAACCATTACATAGTCTTGTCAAGACTAAATTACAGGTGAAACCCCAGTACACCTCAACACAAATATGGCCAACCACATACAATTCGGTTTTCAAGACGCTTCATCCCCTATCATAGAAGAACTAGTAGAATTTCACGACCATGCTCTAATAACTGCCCTAGCTATTTGCAGCCTGGTACTGTACCTACTAACCATAATACTCACCGAAAAACTATCATCCAGCACAGTCGATGCACAAGAAATCGAACTTGTCTGAACAATCCTCCCTGCAATCGTCCTAATCATGCTTGCTCTACCATCCCTACAAATCCTCTACATAATGGATGAAATTAACGAGCCTGACCTAACACTAAAAGCCATTGGACACCAATGATACTGATCCTACGAATACACCGACTTCAAAGACCTAACATTTGACTCTTACATAACACCAACTGCAGACCTACCGCTAGGCCACTTCCGACTACTAGAGGTGGACCACCGCGTAGTCGTCCCAATGGAATCATTAGTCCGAGTCATTGTTACTGCCGACGACGTACTTCACTCATGAGCCGTCCCAAGCCTAGGCGTAAAAACTGACGCAATTCCAGGACGACTAAACCAAACTTCATTCACCGCTACCCGACCCGGAGTGTTCTACGGCCAATGCTCAGAAATCTGCGGAGCTAACCACAGCTTCATACCAATTGTAGTTGAATCCGCCCCACTCGCTGATTTCGAGAATTGATCTTCCCTACTATCATCCTAATCATTAAGAAGCTATGAACCAGCACTAGCCTTTTAAGCTAGAGAAAGAGGACTATCCATCCTCCTTAATGATATGCCTCAACTAAACCCAAACCCATGATTTTTTATCATGCTAACTTCGTGATTTGCCTATTCTATAATCATCCAACCTAAACTACTGTCCTTTGTTTCCATAAACCCTCCACTCAATAAAACCCAAACAACCACAACCACCTCCCCCTGAACCTGACCATGAACCTAAACTTCTTCGATCAATTCTCAAGTCCATCCCTACTAGGCATCCCCCTAGTCCTAATTGCTATAACATTCCCTGCTCTCCTACTACCAACCCAAAATAACCGATGAATCACTGATCGCCTATCCGCCCTACAATTATGATTCATTAACCTAGTCACAAAACAGCTGATAATGCCACTAAATAACAAAGGGCATAAATGAGCCTTAATCCTAACATCGCTAATAATATTCCTCTTACTTATCAACCTGCTAGGTCTACTACCCTACACATTCACTCCAACAACCCAGCTTTCTATGAATCTAGCCCTAGCAGTTCCTCTATGACTAGCTACCCTGCTTACAGGACTACGAAACCAACCCTCAATCTCCCTAGGCCACCTCCTACCAGAGGGCACCCCAACTCCACTAATCCCGGCCCTAATCCTCATTGAAACAACTAGCCTTCTTATTCGTCCCCTAGCCCTAGGTGTTCGCCTTACAGCCAACCTCACAGCAGGCCACCTATTAATCCAACTCATCTCAACAGCTACTGCCTCCCTAATCTCAACAATACCAATAATCTCACTACTAACATTACTAGTCCTATTCCTACTCACAATCCTAGAAGTAGCAGTAGCCATAATCCAAGCCTACGTATTCGTGCTACTGCTAAGCCTATACCTACAAGAAAACATTTAAACCACCAATGACTCACCAAGCACACTCCTACCACATAGTTGATCCCAGCCCATGACCTATCCTAGGAGCAACCGCTGCTCTCCTTACAACATCCGGCCTAACCATGTGATTCCACTATAACTCGCCCTACCTACTAATCATAGGGCTCACTTCTACCGCCCTGGTTATACTTCAATGATGACGTGACGTTATCCGAGAAAGTACATTCCAAGGTCACCACACACCCACAGTACAAAAAGGCCTACGATATGGAATAGTACTATTCATCACATCAGAGGCCTTCTTCTTCCTAGGTTTCTTCTGAGCCTTCTTCCATTCCAGCCTGGCTCCAACACCAGAGCTAGGGGGACAGTGACCTCCAGTTGGAATTAAACCTCTGAACCCAATGGACGTCCCCCTCCTAAACACTGCCATCCTACTTGCTTCAGGAGTCACAGTCACATGAGCACATCACAGTATCATAGAAGCTAACCGAAAACAAGCAATCCACGCCCTCACCCTTACAGTTCTTCTAGGCTTCTACTTCACCGGCCTACAAGCCATAGAATACTACGAAGCCCCATTCTCAATCGCCGACGGAGTGTACGGCTCTACCTTTTTCGTAGCAACTGGATTCCACGGCCTCCACGTAATCATTGGTTCCACATTCCTCCTAGTATGCCTTCTACGCCTAATCAAATACCATTTTACACCAAAACACCACTTTGGCTTCGAAGCAGCAGCTTGATACTGACACTTTGTAGATGTCGTATGACTATTCCTCTACATGACTATCTACTGATGAGGATCCTACTCTTCTAGTATATTAATTACAATCGACTTCCAATCCTTAAAATCTGGTTTAAACCCAGAGAAGAGTAATGAACATGATCCTATTCATAATAGTCTCATCTCTAACTCTAAGTGCCATCCTCACTGCATTAAACTTCTGACTAGCACAAACAAACCCAGACTCAGAGAAACTATCCCCATATGAATGTGGATTTGACCCGCTAGGGTCCGCCCGGCTGCCATTTTCAATTCGATTCTTCCTAGTCGCAATCCTGTTTCTGCTATTTGACCTAGAGATCGCCCTGCTCCTTCCACTGCCATGAGCCATCCAACTACAAACCCCTACCACTACATTAACATGGGCTTCCATCCTCATTATTCTACTCACCCTAGGCCTGGTCTACGAGTGAAGCCAAGGAGGACTAGAATGAGCAGAATAACAGAAAGTTAGTCTAACCAAGACAGTTGACTTCGACTCAACAGATTATAGCTAACACCCTATAACTTTCTTAATGTCTGCCCTACAACTAAGCTTTTTCTCCGCCTTCACCCTAAGCGGACTAGGTCTAGCCTTCCACCGAACACACTTAGTCTCCGCCCTACTATGCCTGGAAAGCATGATACTATCCATATATGTTGCTCTTTCCATATGACCAATCCACACCCAAACAACATCTGCTACTCTCCTGCCGCTTCTCATATTAGCATTCTCTGCCTGCGAAGCAGCAACAGGCCTAGCTCTACTAGTCGCCTCCACTCGGACCCACGGTTCCGACCACCTACACAACCTTAACCTACTACAATGCTAAAAATCATTATTCCAACCATCATACTCCTACCACTAACCTTCCTCTCTCCCTGCAAACACCTATGAACTAACACCACAACACACAGCCTATTAATCGCTGCTGTAAGCCTCCAATGACTTGTCCCGACATACTACCCAAGCAAAGGACTTACCCACTGAACTTCAATCGACCAAATCTCCTCCCCCCTACTAGTTCTATCGTGCTGACTACTTCCCCTTATACTCATAGCAAGCCAAAACCACATAGAACAAGAACCAATTATCCGCAAACGAATCTTCATCACAACTATAGTCACAGTTCAGCCCTTTATTCTACTAGCCTTCTCTGCCTCAGAATTAATACTATTCTATATCGCATTTGAAGCAACCCTCATTCCAACCTTAATCCTCATTACGCGATGAGGAAATCAACCTGAACGACTAAATGCAGGCATTTACCTGCTATTCTACACACTCGCCAGCTCTCTCCCCCTGCTAATCACAATCCTTCACCTACACAACCAAATCGGCACATTATACTTCCCAATGCTCAAACTATCACACCCAACAATAAACAACTCCTGAACAGGCCTACTAGCAAGCTTAGCCCTTCTATTAGCCTTCATAGTGAAAGCCCCTCTATATGGCCTACACCTATGACTCCCAAAAGCACACGTAGAAGCTCCAATCGCCGGATCTATACTACTAGCTGCTCTCCTCCTAAAACTAGGCGGCTATGGCATCATACGAATCACTATCCTAGTAAACCCGTCCGTAAACAACCTACACTATCCATTCATTACCCTAGCATTATGAGGAGCAGTAATAACCAGCGCCATCTGCCTACGACAGATCGACCTAAAATCCTTAATCGCCTACTCTTCTGTAAGCCACATAGGCCTAGTCATTGCCGCAACCATAATCCAAACCCAATGAGCCTTCTCAGGGGCAATAATCCTAATAATCTCCCACGGCCTAACTTCCTCAATACTATTCTGCCTAGCCAACACAAACTACGAACGAACTCACAGCCGAATCCTCCTCCTAACCCGAGGACTACAGCCCCTACTACCACTCATGGCCACCTGATGACTACTAGCAAACCTAACAAACATAGCACTACCACCAACAACTAACCTCATAGCAGAACTAACCATTGTAGTAACCCTGTTCAACTGATCCCCACTGACAATTATCCTAACAGGAACTACAATTGTACTAACTGCCTCCTACACCCTCCACATACTAATAATAACACAACGAGGAATACTACCATCCCACATCACCTCAATCCAAAATTCCTCCACACGAGAACACCTCCTAATAGCCCTACACATAATTCCAATAGTCCTACTTATCTTCAAACCTGAACTAATCTCAGGAATCCCTATATGCAAGTATAGTTTAACCAAAACATTAGATTGTGATTCTAAAGATAGAAGTTAAACCCTTCTTACTTGCCGAGGGGAGGTTAAACCAGCAAGAACTGCTAATTCTCGCATCTGAGTATAAAACCTCAGCCCCCTTACTTTCAAAGGATAATAGTAATCCAATGGTCTTAGGAACCAGTCATCTTGGTGCAAATCCAAGTGAAAGTAATGGACCAAATACTCATCCTAAACACATTCATACTACTCGCCCTAACAGTCCTCTGCACCCCGATCATCTTCCCCATACTATCAGACAGCCTAAAGAACACCCCAACCATTATCACAAACACTGTCAAAACTTCCTTCCTAATCAGCCTTGTTCCCATGACCATTTACATTCACTCAGGAATAGAAAGCCTAACTTCCTTTTGAGAATGAAAATTCATCATAAACTTTAAAATCCCTATCAGCCTGACAATAGACTTCTACTCACTAACTTTCTTCCCAATCGCCCTATTCGTCTCCTGATCAATCCTACAATTTGCAACATGATACATGGCCTCAGACCCGCACATCACAAAATTTTTCACCTTCCTCCTATTATTCCTCATCGCCATGCTCATCCTAATTGTTTCTAATAACCTATTCCTACTTTTCATTGGATGAGAAGGGGTAGGAATCATATCCTTCCTACTGATTAGCTGATGACATGGCCGAGCAGAGGCGAATACTGCTGCCCTACAAGCCGTGTTATACAACCGAGTCGGAGATGTAGGCCTCATCCTATGTATGGCATGACTAGCTTCAACCATAAATACATGAGAAATCCAACAAATCTCATCCCAGGACCAAACTCCTACCCTACCACTACTAGGCCTAATTTTAGCCGCAGCCGGCAAATCCGCCCAATTTGGCCTTCATCCGTGACTCCCAGCAGCAATAGAAGGCCCAACCCCTGTATCCGCCCTACTTCACTCCAGCACCATAGTAGTAGCCGGAATCTTCCTACTCATCCGAACTCATCCCCTATTCCACAATAACCCTACTGCCCTGTCCCTGTGCCTATGTTTAGGAGCCCTTTCCACACTATTTGCAGCCACCTGCGCCCTAACTCAAAACGATATCAAAAAAATCATTGCTTTTTCCACATCCAGCCAACTAGGCCTAATAATAGTTACAATTGGCCTAGGCCTACCCCAACTAGCTTTCCTGCATATTTCAACCCATGCATTCTTTAAAGCTATGCTATTCCTGTGCTCCGGATCAATCATTCACAGCCTCAACGGTGAACAGGACATTCGAAAAATAGGAGGACTTCAAAAAATACTACCAACAACAACCTCATGCCTGACCATCGGAAACCTAGCCCTAATAGGAACGCCATTCCTAGCAGGATTCTACTCCAAAGATCAAATCATTGAAAGCCTCAGCACTTCATACTTAAATGCTTGAGCCCTAGTCCTTACTCTCCTAGCCACATCATTCACCGCAGTCTATACCATTCGAATAACCCTACTAGTTCAAACAGGGTACGTCCGAATTCCCCCTCTAACCCCTATAAACGAAAATAATCCAGCAGTCCTCTCCTCAATCACTCGCCTTGCACTAGGAAGCATCATAGCAGGATTCCTAATCACCTCATACATCCCACCCGCAAAAACCCCGCCAATAACTATACCACTCTCCATCAAAATCACAGCCCTTGTGGTAACACTACTAGGAGTCATTCTGGCCCTAGAAATCTCAAAAATAACTCAAGCCTTAATCCTCCCTAAACAGAATCGCTTCTCAAACTTCTCTACAACCCTAGGATACTTTAATCCCCTAGTACACCGATTTATTTCAACAAAAATACTAAGCGGTGGCCAAAATATTGCCTCCCACCTAATTGACCTCTCTTGATATAAACTCCTGGGCCCTGAAGGATTAGCCAACCTACAAATAATAGCATCAAAAACCGCCACTTCCTTCCACACAGGCCTAATTAAAGCCTACTTAGGATCATTTGCCCTATCAATCTTCATCATTCTCCTATCTACATACAGAACCAAACCTAATGGCCCTAAATCTACGAAAAAACCACCCACTACTAAAAATCATCAACAACTCCCTAGTTGACCTCCCTACCCCATCAAACATCTCAGCTTGATGAAACTTCGGATCCTTACTAGGCCTTTGCCTCATTACACAAATCGTCACAGGCCTGCTACTAGCCATACACTATACAGCAGACACCTCCCTAGCCTTTACTTCCGTGTCCCACATATGCCGAGACGTACAATTCGGATGACTAATCCGAAATCTCCACGCAAACGGGGCTTCTTTCTTTTTCATTTGCATCTACCTACACATTGGCCGAGGAATTTATTACGGTTCATACCTGAACAAAGAAACCTGAAACATTGGAGTAATCCTTCTTCTAACACTAATAGCAACTGCCTTTGTAGGATATGTCCTACCTTGAGGACAAATATCCTTCTGAGGAGCAACAGTCATCACAAATCTTTTCTCAGCAATCCCATACATCGGACAAACACTAGTGGAATGACTATGAGGCGGATTCTCAGTAGACAACCCTACACTAACCCGATTCTTCGCTTTCCACTTCCTTCTTCCATTTGTAATCGCAGGCCTAACACTAGTACACCTCACCTTCCTACACGAAACAGGCTCAAATAACCCACTAGGAATCCCCTCAGACTGCGACAAAATCCCATTCCACCCCTACTACTCCATCAAAGACCTACTAGGGTTCGCACTAATACTAATCCCCTTTATCACTTTAGCTCTATTCTCCCCAAACCTCCTAGGAGACCCAGAAAATTTCACGCCCGCCAACCCTCTAACCACACCCCCACACATCAAACCTGAATGATACTTCCTATTTGCATACGCCATTCTCCGATCCATCCCAAACAAACTAGGAGGAGTCCTAGCCCTAGCCGCCTCAATCCTAGTCCTATTCCTAATACCTCTCCTCCACGTTTCTAAACAACGTTCCATAACCTTCCGACCCCTATCACAAATCCTATTCTGAACCCTAGTCGCAGACCTCTGCATCCTAACATGAGTAGGAAGCCAACCAGTCGAACACCCATTCATCATCATCGGCCAACTAGCCTCCTTCACCTATTTCGCAATCATCCTGATCCTATTCCCTATTGCAGGTGTGCTAGAAAATAAAATACTAAAACTCTAATAAACTCTAATAGTTTATAAAAACATTGGTCTTGTAAGCCAAAGATTGAAGACTAAACATCTTCTTAGAGTTTACACACAAATCAGAAAGAAAGGAGTCAAACCTTTACCACCAACTCCCAAAGCTGGCATTCTCAATTAAACTACTCTCTGACTTACCAATTAAACCGCCCGAATTGCCCCCCGAGATAGCCCCCGCACAAGTTCTAAAACCACAAACAGTGTTAACAGTAGGCCTCATCCTGCAATTAAAAACAGCCCCGACCCAGACGAATAAAACATAGCCACTCCACTAAAATCCATCCGAGTTCATGATAGACCTCCATTATTCACCGTATCTCCTCCCATAACCACCTCAGAAAACGCTCCCGTAATAACCCCCACAACAACGACTACTAACCCCAGACCAGCACCATAACCAATAACCCGTCAATCACCCCAAGACTCTGGATAAGGATCCGCTGCCAGTGATACTGAATAAACAAATACCACTAACATTCCTCCTAAGTACACCATCACCAGCACCAGAGATACAAAAGAAACCCCCATGCTTACCAGTCATCCACATCCCGCAATAGAAGCCACAACCAGACCCATCACCCCATAATAAGGAGAAGGGTTAGACGCAACCGCTAACCCCCCTAAAACAAAGCATAGACTTATAAACAGCACAAAATTTATCATAAGTTCCTGCTTGGATCCTCCCCAAGACCTACGGCTTGAAAAGCCATTGTTATAAAACTTTAACTACAGGAACTAAACCCTATCTCCTTTCCCCCCCCCCCTACCCCCCCCATGTTTTTACATGGGATTTTGGCTATGTATTTCTTTGCATACAATTCTCGTCCACATTAGACATGATATGCATGTAGGATATCTCACATAACAAGTAATGCAAGACCTAACCAAACTCAAATATCATCGCCCATAACAACCCAAACGGACAGACAACCTTCTAGGCACATCCCCATCCCAGGTACCATAAACCCAGGTAATCCTACCAACGACACAAGACAGGCTTCACCCAAGATCGAGGACACTTCACCTTGCACAACAACTCACTCCAGTAAACGAGGAATATCCTAGCGCCCCAATGAATTCCCAATCCCATACGTTCCAGTCCATCCCCACATAAACTTCTAGACCTATCACTCTCAGGAGCTCCCAAGAAGAACCCGGTTATTTATTAATCGTAATCCTCACGAGAACCGAGCTACTCGACGTAGGTGCTACCCACGGCTACCAGCTTCAGGACCATACTTTCCCCCTACACCCTCGCCCAACTTGCACTTTTGCGCCTCTGGTTCCTATTTCAGGGCCATAACTTGGACCTTTCCCTCCTTATTGCTCTTCACAGATGCAAGTGGTCGGATGCATAATCCTCCCTTTGCCTCGTGATCGCGGCATCCGACCGACTTGGCGCTTGTTTTCTTTTTGGGGTCTCTTCATTAAACCCTTCAAGTGCGTAGCAGGAGTTATCTTCCTCTTGACGTGTACATCACATGGCATCCGAGCGGCTATTTGTCTGTAATGTACCTAGTGTCATGGTTGTTCGGATAAGGTCGTCTCAAACTTGACACTGATGCACTTTTACCCCATTCATGGTGGGTCCCCCAGCTACCTATACGGTGGCAGATAATGTTATGGTTGCCGGACATAATTTGTTATTTTTCCTTTACTAGGAATTGTCACCTAAACCTTCGTTTTCATTCTTTTTTTTATCGTTCATTTTTATATTGCAATTTTAACGAAATAAACAACTAATTTTATATGAAAACAACCTAGATTTTCCAAACCATTCATCATTCGTTCATTAACGTTTAACTTTCCTCTATTTTCCCCCTATTTTTAACCAAACAAATCAACAATTTTCATCACAGACTTCACAACCACCAATTTAGCCAAATTACACAAAACAAACAAACCGATTAAAATCAATATAAAAGAACGCATCCTTTATTCATCATCGCACACAACACATACACCATCTTTCACTTAAAATAAAAAACAAGATAAAAATACAAAACATTCATGCAAACAATAAGCCCAAAATACTACATTCGTTT